TGCATCAGTATCTCCATTCAAACACGGGTTTGATTCCCACTCCATGTTCTGAGAAAGATTTACCATCCAAAAAGAGGAAAAAACGGAGTCTTTGTCTAAAGAAATGCGTTGAGAAAGGGCAGATGTATAGAACCTTTCAACGAAGGGCTCTTTCAACTCTCTCAAAATGGAATCTATTCCAAACATATATGCCATGGTTCTCGACAGGGTACAAATATCTAAATTGGATATTTATAGATACTTTTTCAGACCTATTGCCGATTTCAGATACTTTTCCAGACCTATTGCGGATACTAAGTAGCAGTCAAAAACGGGTATCCATAATACTAAGTAACAGTCAAAAATGGGTACGGGATATTAGGCATAGATCGGGTAGATCATGGCGAATTCTTCGGGAAAAAGGGCGTCTTGGTCGGATAAGTGAGATTTCGAATAAGTGTTTACATAATGTTCTTCTGTCCGAAGAAATGATTCATCGAAATAATGAGTCACCATTGATATCGACACATCTGAGATCGCCAAATGTTTGGGAGTTCCTCTATTCAATCCTTTTCCTTCTTGTTCTTGCTGGATATCTCGTTTGTACACATCTTCTCTTTGTTTCCCGGGCCTCTAGTGAGTTACAGACAGAGTTCGAAAAGGTCAAATCTTTGATGATTCCATCATCTATGATTGAGTTGCGAAAACTTCTGGATAGGTATCCTATATCTGAACCAAATTCTTTCTGGTTAAAGAATCTCTTTCTAGTTGCTCTGGAACAATTCCGTTCTAAGAAGAAATATTTGAATATCAATCTCATCGATCTCATAGCAAATCCCATCAATCGAATCACTTTTTCGAGAAATACAAGACATCTAAGTCATACAAGTAAAGAGATCTATTCATTGATAAGAAAAAGAAAAAGAAAAAACTGGAACGGGGATTGGATTGATGATAAAATAGAATCCTGGGTCGCGAACAGCGATTCGATTGATGATGAAGAAAGAGAATTCTTGGTTCAGTTCTCCACCTTAACGACAGAACAAAGGATTGATCAAATTCTATTGAGTCTGACTCATAGTGATCATTTATCAAAGAATGACTCTGGTTATCAAATGATTGAACAACCGGGAGCAATTTACTTACGATACTTGGTTGATATTCATAAAAAGGATCTATTGAATTATGAGTTCAATCCATCCTGTTTAGCAGAAAGACGGGTATTCCTTGCTCATTATCAGACAATCACTTATTCACAAACTTCGTGTGGGACTACTACTTTGCACTTCCCATCTCAGCGAAAACCCTTTTCGCTCCGCTTAGCCTTATCCCCCTCTAGGGGAATTTTAGTGATAGGTTCTATAGGAACTGGATGCTCCTATTTGGTCAAATCCCTAGCTACAAATTCCTATGTTCCTTTCATTACGGTATTTCTGAACGATAACAAGCCAAAATGTGAGGATGAGGATTATTACGAGATAAAGATTGGTGGTAGTGACGAGATTGATGCTAGTGACGCGATTGATGCTAGTGACGAGATTGATCCTGACCTTGATACGGAGTTGGAAGGGCTAACTATGATGAATGCGCCAACTATGGATATGATGCCGGAACTAGGCCTCACCCTTCAATTCGAATTAGCAAAAGCAATGTCTCCTTGCATAATATGGATTCCAAACATTCATGATCTGGATGTGAATGAGTCGAATTACTTATCCCTCGGTCTATTAGTGAACCATCTATCTGAAATATGTTCCAATAGAAATATTCTTGTTATTGCTTCGACTCATATTCACAAAAAAGTGGATCCCGCTCTAATAGCCCCGAAGAAATTAAATATGTGCATTAAGATACGAAGGCTTCTTATTCCACATCAACGAAAGCACTTTTTCATGCTTTCATATACTAGGGGATTTCACTTGGAAAAGAAAATGTTCCATACTAACGGATTCGGGTCCATAACCATGGGTTCCAATGCACGAGATCTTGTAGCACTTAGCAATGAGGTCCTATCGATTAGTATTACACAGAAGAAATCCATTATAGACACTAATACAATTAGATCCGCTCTTCATAGACAAACTTGGGATTTGCGATCCCAGGTAAGATCGGTTCAGGATCATGGGATCCTTTTCTATCAGATAGGAAGGGCTGTAGCACAAAATGTACTTCTAAGTAATTGCCCCATAGATCCTATAGCTATCTATATGAAGAAGAACTTATGTAACGAAGGGGATTCTTATTTGTACAAATGGTATTTGGAACTTGGAATGAGCATGAAGAAATTAACGCTACTTCTTTATCTTTTGAGTTGTTCTGCCGGATCAGTCGCTCAAGATCTTTGGTCTCTGCCCGGACCCGATGAAAAAAATGGCATCACTTCTTATGGACTCGTTGAGAATGATTCGGATCTAGTTCATGGCCTATTAGAAATAGAAGGCTCTCTGGTGGGATCTTCACGGACAGAAAAAGATTGCAGTCCGTTTGATAATGATCGAGTTACATTGCTTCTTCGGCCCGA